ATTTTAGAAGGGATATAATGAAATTTTGTGATTGGGTTCTTCCTAGAGAAACGATTCGTTTTATTTGACTGATCGATACAACAAACAATTAATTATAACAAATATATGATTATAAGAAATATAAAAATTCTAAACTTAAATTAAATAAATAATATTAAATTAAATATAAATAATATAATATTTATAGTAATTAATAAAATAAAAAAAAAAAAGATATTATTATTCGAAACGCCTTGTGATCTTCAACCAATTCTGCGCTTCAATATAATTACCGGGAGTAAGCGCTAGAGCTTGTTTCCAATATTCGGCAGCTTGATCGAACCAAGCTTCCGCAATTTCAGAATCTCCTTGTCGAATGGCCTGTTCTCCCCGGTCGGAATAGGTGGGTAAATTCCTTCCCTTAGAACCGTACTTGAGAGTTTCCGACCTCATACGGCTCAGCCGTCAAGTTCTTTTGGCGTCCCTTTTTTAATCTACCATATCTAATTGAATGAGATTTATCGTGGATCCGTGGATCTATCCCATTTTTTTCTCTCGAGTTAACCAAAAGAAAAAGAGGTTATGGTTATAAGTTTCAAACTTGAGTTTTACTTACTAATTTAATCAGTTTTCTCTTTTCTCCCACCTTCATAAAGTGCATAGGCATCTCCACTATTATTAGAGTTTTCTAAAAAGGTAACTATCTCGGTTTCATATATGAATTTCTATAGAATCTGTGAAAAAGACTTTCCTTTATAAGAAGGAAAAGGCTTACTATCTTTGGGATCTGATGCTACACCGCTGCTCAATACCTTAGGGGATCAACTCTATTACATAAGTTGATTCCTAACTTTTATCTCATATCATGACATAAATAAGCAGTCCGTATTATCGGCCCAAAACCTCGCGAATTGATCTTTACGGCGCTTTCTCTATCAATTAGATCCTTTATCCATAGAATTATTTAGGCATACCTATTTCTTCATATTCATATCTCAAATTCTATGAAGTTTATTTCTTTGCTACAGCTGATAAAAATCGTTGTTTTGGACGATACATATGTAGAAAGCCTATTTTTTCTAGTAATTATTAATAGATTTGCTCTTTTATTCCCTTTTTTATTTCTATAGTGGAGATAGTCGCACGTAATGACAGATCACGGCCATATTATTAAAAGCTTGTGGTAAGAATGGGTTTCGCTCTAGTGCACGAAAATAATATTCCAAAGCTTTCGTATGTTCTCCGTTTCGTGTGTGGATAAGGCCTATGTTATAGAGTATATAACTTCGATCATAGGGATCAATTTCTAGTCGCATAGCTTCATAATAATTCTGTAAAGCTTCTGCATAATTTCCTTCGGATTGAGCGGACATCCGTTACGGTCGTCATTCGATTTAAAGAATCTCCGTTTCAGAACCGTACATGAGATTTTCATCTCATACGGCTCCTCCTTTATGTACATAATCAGAATAATACATGGAATCAAAAAAGATTTAAATATTCTCATTATAAACTGAGCAGGGCTGGTGTTTTTACAAAAAATCTCTAGCCAACCTTCTTGTAAAAGATCTTTCCTTAACATCTAGTATGTTGGTACTAGATAAAAAAAGTGACTCCAGTAATTTCTTTGTCTTAAACGCATCTTAATTTTCAGGAATAAGTCACTTCAACAGTCTTCGATGGTTATACGGGTATCCAAAACACAAACTAGATGGATGTTTGTTGTCCCAACCATTCTTCTTAGTCCCGATCCTGATAAGGAAAAGGGATAATTTATAACAAAGTTTTCGTGTTGTTGATTCCTAGGAGTAGTGCCTCTTCCTCTATGCCTCCTATTGGTACTAATGGAGTGAGTTTGACTTAACCCATACCATAGGTATAACCTTTCGCTCAATACTCTAGAATCGACAATTGAAGCATTTGAGGTTGCATTAATCGGGGATACACGACAGAAGGGCTCGTTTTATTTACAAACTTCACCTTCAACAAGCGTAGATTTATTTCAATAATTTTTTTTCTTTCTATCCCGAATAATAATGTGTCTTCCTCCTAAGAAGACTAAGAGTGGTAAAAAATAAAAAAAATATATATATATATAAATAAAATAAATAACTAAATTAAATTATAAAATAAATAAATAAAAAATATAATAATCAAATCGCACCATCTCTGTAATAGGCAAATGCCTCTTTCTCGCCCAAAGTTGTCGGAATTATTCGTAATAAGATATTGGCTACAATTGAAAAGGTCTTATCAATAAAATTTCCATTTATTCGAGATCTAGACATAGGCAGAAAGTCATTCTATAATTTCTTTTAATTACCTTTTGTGAGAAAATAATCCCACAAACAACGGAATTTTACAATACGAAATAACATAAAAACACACTCAGTAAAATTAAACTTCGACTCAAATTGTTTCTTTTTGACAGGAATCAATAAAAACTAAGAAATATTTGAAGCCGATTGGATTTCATCCAAATGTAAATTAAATTTTACATTTAAATATAGTATTATAAGAATATAGGAAACTATTCTGATTTCATCAAAGTTGAAGAATGAACGAATTTATATCCTAATCTGTAGGATAATTCGAAAAGTTTTGATTGAATTATGATCCAAAGAGGAAAAAGAATCGAATAATCGTTCTATGATGGATGAAAATAGAATAACCGCCCGTTTTGTGTTGTGTATATAACGGATATACGCTATACAATCAAATATAAAGATTCCTGGGGCGTTTCATGAATTTGGAATAAATCTATGGGGTAAGGGGTTATTGTTGAAAGATCTAAAATTGGAAAGTCATTTTAGAATTTTTATGAAAATAGAATAAGAGTCTAAACTAAATATAATCATGATCTAAAGGTAGCCATTAAACATAGTCTAAAAAAATGGATCAATCGGTGGAGTCGTTCCAATTCAGGGATTTAATTCGGTATAAATATTCAAAAATAAAGTCGGGAGTGCCTTCTTTGTAAACATGAATAGATACCTTATATTTATTGGTTTAAATATTTTGTCTCACAAAATTCTTTTTATCCCCCGCCAGCCTCGAATAAGGGTTTGGCAGCGTTTTTCTTTTATAGTTAAAATAGAGTGTACGCACCTATCCAAAAACCTAAATATGAATCACTATTCATTCGGTTTATGAACCATAATCATTATGCAGGAGAGATGGCCGAGTGGTTGAAGGCGTAGCATTGGAACTGCTATGTAGGCTTTTGTTTACCGAGGGTTCGAATCCCTCTCTTTCCGTACCCTTCAACCTAATTCACCAATGTTATTGATCGCAATATATCAAATACCAATGCATACCATTATTCTAACAGTTATACATATGGCTTCTCTATTCCTAATCCTAATTTCTGTGGTATGGATTATACTGGAAAGAATGGACAAGGAATGAAGATCTCCCTATCAATCTATGATACATGAGTGGGAAAAAATCCCCGGATAAAACGCCTTCCTGAGGGTCTCTTTATATCGGTGAAAGGAAGGGCAAAATTGTCCGAATCCTTCTTATTTTAGTTGTGTTTAAGTCTGACGAGAATAATATTCTACAACTAGCAATTCATTTATTTTCAAACCGACGCATTTACTATCTATTATTTGATTGACTGATCCTTTATATTGGAATGGGTGAAGAGTCAAATGTTTTGGCAATTCCTCACGGGAGGATGAATCAAGATAATTTTGAACCAGAGACTTAGATTTTTGTTCATCTCTCACTGTAATAATATCTCGGGGTTTGCATCGATAACTTGGTATATCTACTATACGACCATTAACTAAAATATGTCTATGATTAACCAATTGCCGGGCTTGAGGAATAGTTGAAGCCATACCTAATCGAAAAAGGATGTTATCCAACCGCATTTCAAGTAATTGTAGTAAAACTTGACCTGTTGACCCTTTTGCTTTTCCGGCTATACGAACGTATTTAAGTAATTGTTGTTCTGTAAGACCATAATGAAAGCGCAATTTTTGTTTTTCTTCTAAACGAATACGATATTGAGATTTTTTACCGGGGCGTAATTGATTTCTAAGATCACTTCCAGCTCTAAGTTTTTTACTAGTTAATCCCGGTAAAGCCCCCAAACGACGTATTTTTTTGAAACGAGGCCCTCTGTAACGCGACATAAAGACTCCTTATAAAGTTTCATAAACCTAAATGAAATTAAACTAAACTAAATGATAAATAGAAAAATGAAAAATATAATTAAAATTAAAAATAATAAATTAATCAAAATTTATTGAAGTATTGTATTCCAAAGAAAAATTCGAAAGAATAATTAGATAAATTGTATATCAATATCCGGGCCTTAACTTAATATATTATATATATATTATATAATATATCGTATTAAAATTAATATAAAATTAATAGAAAATAGAAAATTTTTTTTAAGTTTAAGGGTTCTTTTCTTGATTGATTTGGTCTACATAGATCAAACTCCTCCAATTTTTTTTAATAATTGGAAGTTCTTATGAGATAATAGATCAGTGCCCTTTGGGAAAGGGGGAAGAAGCCTTTTCAATTTCTTTGATTTCATATTATCAACTATGCAAAAAAAAAATCAAACATATGGAAAAAGCCAGCTATCGGAGTCGAACCGATGACCCTCGCATTACAAATGCGATGCTCTAACCTCTGAGCTAAGCGGGCTCGCACAACATAAATTGGACACACATAGGAATTTAGTAAACTACTGGAATCTTAAATCTTAACTATTAACTGTTCACTCTTAACTCTTCACAATTACTATGAATCTAGAATAATTTCTATTAATATAAAAACTATATAATAGAATTTCAAATAAATATCGGATATTTGAATATTATAGAACATAACAATTAATATACCGATTAATATATTAATTAATATATTAATATAGCAATATATAATTTTGATCTATTTATCATAGCAAATACATGATTATCAATAATCAATATCTTAATTAGCTTAAGATAGTTAATTAGATAGTAAGATTCTTTTTGATTTTTGAATTTAAATGATATTTGAAATTCAAGATTCTTTTTTTTTTTTACTAATCTAATTCTATTGTCTATTTCTTTAATATTAAAATATTTTATTAGTTATTTTAATACTATTAAATTAGTATATAAACTAAACTATTAATTTTATTACATTTTTATTACATTAAATATTTTTATTTTCTATCTTATCTATTTAGAATTTTAAAGAGAATCTAGTAATTAAATTACTATAACTTACTAATTAAAGTAGAATCTTATTCTAGTATTCGATATATATAGAATATAATTAATACATATTAATTACATTAATTAAGATTTTACATTATAATATTCGAAATAATTTCATTCTAAATTTAATTATTCAAAAAAAAAGGAATTAATTATTAGTTATAGCCATTAGATTCGTTATGGTTATTAATATTATATTCACTTATTTGTTATTTTTAGTTAGCAAAGATAAGAGCTAAGACGAAAACAAAAGAATCGACCGTTCAAGTATTCAAGATTGTACGCTAAAAACGATATAAATAGAGAAATATATGTAAAATATATATTAAGCAGAATTATAATATAGGTGTAAGAATACTATACATTTATATATAATAATATAGTAGTAAGTATACTATATATGTGATATGTATCCATCTAGATTATATATTGATTTGTGGATAGAGAAATAATAGAATCTTTTCTAATTGTATCAAATATGAGTTTCCGAGAGAGATGAAAGAAGATAGACAAGAAATCCAAATATAAGAAAACAGTTTTCAATATGCGAATCGCTATCTAATGAATTCAACAGTTCCATCATAGCATAATATAAATGAAATAAAAAGGAAAAAGGTATCATAATGAAATCCTAATCACAAACCAAAAGGGGGGATATGGCGAAATTGGTAGACGCTACGGACTTAATTGAATTGAATTGAGCGTTGGTATGGAAACCTACCAAGTGATAACTTTCAAATTCAGAGAAACCCTGGAATTAAAAATGGGCAATCCTGAGCCAAATCCGGTTTTCTGAAAACAAACAAGGGTTCAGAAGGCGATAATAAAAAAGGATAGGTGCAGAGACTCAATGGAAGCTGTTCTAACAAATGGAGTTGGCTGCGGTGCGTTAGTAAAGGAATCACTCCAGAAAGGATGAAGAATAAACCTATATACGTATACGTACTGAAATAGTATCTTCAAATGATTAATGACAACCCAAATCCGTATTTCTTTTAATTTTCATGAAAAATTAAAGAATTATTGTAAATCAATTATTAAGTTGAAAAAAGAATTAAATATTCATTAATCAAATCATTTACTCCATCAAAATCTGATAGATCTTTTGAAGAATGGATTAATCGGACGAGAATAAAGATAGAGTCCCATTTTACATGTCAATATCGACAACAATGAAATTTATAGTAAGAGGAAAATCCGTCGACTTTAAAAATCGTGAGGGTTCAAGTCCCTCTATCCCCAAAAAGGCCCATTTGATTCCCTAATTATTTATCCTACCTTCTCATTTCGTTAGCGGTTCAAAATTCGTTATCTTTCTCGTTCATTCTAATTTTACAAACGTATCTGAGCGAAAATCTTTTTCTTATCACAAGCCCTGTGATCTATATGAAAGACGTACAAATGAACATCTTTGAGAAAAGAATCCCAATGTTAAATTTGAATAATTAAAAATTCATTTTATTACTCGTACTGTACTGAAACTTACAAAGTCTTTTTTTGAAGATCCAAGAAATTCCAACAAGGCCTGGATAAGACTTTGCAATTCCCCTTTCGTCTTTTTAATTGACATAGACCCAAGTCCTATATTAAAATGAGGATGGTGCGTAAGGGATGGTCGGGATAGCTCAGCTGGTAGAGCAGAGGACTGAAAATCCTCGTGTCACCAGTTCAAATCTGGTTCCTGGCACATGAGCAATTTGTATGAGTATCTATTCTACAAATTAATTGATATGAGTCGCCATGCATATTCATTAATATAGTATAAAGCATGATACATATTTATCCATCTAAATATCTGGGGATGTACTCCTTTTATTTTATAGAATAAAATAGTTAAAGATGAGTAAAGAGCATATGTATATACTCTTTTTGATATGTATAAGATAAAGTATGTAAAAGAAAATATTAATACTTCAGACATATTACAAAAGGTAAATTGGTTGGTTGAAAAACCTAAAAGTCTAGTCTAGGGGAGTTGAGGGGTGCGAATAGCCAAGATTCATCTCCGATACAGTACAAATACAAATAGAATCTGATCCCCTTATCATTTCTTTCTATTTTCTTTTCATATTTTATTTCTTTATTTCCTCCTATGTGACTTTCTGGAGCCCATCTAAATGACGTGCGCGGTACATAGTTCGACATCATGAACTCTTTGAGTTTCATCCTATTGACTGGGCTTATCCTCCCAAAAGTATCTTCAAAATCAGAAAATCTTAATGAATCTCTCTAATTGTATTGTCGTTTTTTTTATTTATTTTATTCATTATTTAGCTTATCCATAATATGCATA